TAGATTCGATCGTGGTTTACAATTATAGCTTCCATACCTGTTTTTGTTTATTTTGGGACCATCTCCCCGATAAAGAAAGAGCAAGAGTCAAAGAAAAGACGTTGATTGAAATCATATGGTACCTTATGTCAAATCACAAAAAGCAAATAGACGAAAAGATACCAAGGAAATGTTGTGTTGTATCAGACGACTTGTCTTCTTGTAGTTGGATCCCCAATTTTTTGGAATGTTCCAAATTCTACTTGAGCATCCAAATCCGGGTCAATACCAGCAAAAACGTCTCTGAATAAGGTTCTAGCACCATGCCAAATGTGTCCGAAGAAGAAGAGCAGAGCAAATGAAGCATGTCCAAAAGTAAACCAACCCCTTGGACTGCTACGAAAAACACCATCGGATTTCAAAGTAGCCCGATCTAATTCAAAAATTTCGCCCAATTGAGCACGTCTAGCATATTTTTTCACAGTAGCAGGATCACTATAACTGACTCCATTGAGTTCGCCGCCATAGAACTCAACAGTTACGCCTACTTGTTCGACACTATACTTCGATTCTGCCCTTCTGAAAGGAACATCGGCTCTAACAATTCCGTCTCCGTCTACCAAAACGACTGGAAATGTTTCAAAAAAGGTAGGCATACGACGTACAAAAAGTTCACGACCTTCTTTATCTCTAAAGATGGGATGTCCTAACCATCCAACAGCTATTCCATCCCCATTGTCCATTGAACCCGCTCGGAATAATCCCCCTTTTGCGGGATTATTGCCAATGTAATCATAAAAAGCTAATTTTTCAGGAATTTTAGACCAAGCTTCTGATAAACTTTGATTTTCGGCTAGCCCAGCACCAACTCTTCGATATATTTCTTGTTGGAAGTATCCCTGATCCCATTGATAACGAGTGGGACCAAATAATTCGATCGGGGTAGTTGCTGAACCATACCACATAGTTCCAGCAACAACAAAAGCTGCAAAAAAGACAGCAGCGATACTACTGGACAAGACGGTTTCGATATTTCCCATACGTAATCCTTTGTATAGACGTTGAGGCGGACGGACACTAAGATGGAATAGTCCTGCTAATATGCCCAATGTACCTGCTGCAATATGATGAGAGGCTATTCCTCCCGGAACAAAAGGATCAAAACCTTCCACGCCCCACGCTGGATTTACAGATTGTACTTTTCCAGTTAGTCCATAAGGGTCGGACACCCAGATTCCCGGACCATACAAGCCTGTTACATGAAAGGCGCCAAAACCAAAGCAAGCCAACCCTGATAGAAATAAATGAATTCCAAAGATCTTGGGCAAATCCAAAGAAGGTTTTCCTGTACGTTCATCACAAAATATTTCTAGATCCCAATACACCCAATGCCAGATAGCCGCTAAGAAGCACAAGCCAGAAAACACAATATGTGCCCCGGCCACACCTTCGTAACTCCAAATACCCGGATTCGTTATAGTCCCACCTGTGATACTCCAACCGCCCCATGAATTAGTTATTCCTAAACGAGTCATGAAGGGTATAACGAACATACCTTGTCTCCACATTGGATCAAGAACGGGGTCAGAGGGATCAAAAACTGCTAATTCATATAGAGCCATCGAACCGGCCCAACCAGCAACCAGAGCTGTATGCATTATATGGACAGAAATCAATCGACCCGGATCATTCAATACGACAGTATGAACACGATACCAAGGCAAACCCATGGAAATACCCCTTTATCAAAGAAAAATAGACACTATGTAACTTTATTGCATTAGAAAAAACTATGCTATTGATATTCCCTTTTCAGTGGATTATCTCGAAGCAAGGGTTAATGTTAATATTTGTATTTGTTCTATTCTGTTGGTACTAATGGAACAATTCTGTTCGTAGGAACAAAGATAAACAGATCTATTCTATACCCAATAAGTACCAATACGCAATGGGGGTTGATCCCATTTTCTCTCCGTGACTGCACCCATACTTGTTCATCATTTGAAGGCCCTATTCGTAAAAATTTTCCTTTATTTAGTCTGTCTTCTTTTATGAACTTATCCAATCTAAGGATAAAAATATGATGAGGGCCAATATTATGAAGGCAATAAAATTATTGTTACGTTTCCATACCAAAGTGAAATATAGTACTAAACCCTTTTTCTGTTATTTTATGCCTATTGGTGTTCCAAAAGTACCTTTTCGAAATCCTGGAGAGGACGATCTATCTTGGATTGACGTATAGTGCGACTTGTCAGATATATTGGGTCATATGGTATTTTCCCGTTCTCTCCCTCGATCGAGATATCCTCTATTTCGCCCAAGAAAGATTGATTGAACCATCAACAATTTGGAGCGCGAAGTGCAATTAGATCCATTTTTTTTTATTTTGGGGGGGATTCAGATTAATATTATCAAATAATTTATGGTTGGCTTAGTTGGATCAATAAAATGAAGTATACAGGCTCCGTTTATAAAAACCCAATTGGTAGTATATGATTACTATATCATAAATTTTTTATTTATAAATAGAGATAGGAGCGATCTTAAACTGTTAATCAATCGAGTAATAGGATGAATATGTTGAATATTTGGTGAAGACATGAAATAAAAAAAAGAAGTTATAGTAAAAAGAAGTGGTATTGGGGTAATTTGTCCTATATGTGCAAATCGAAGTCGATCGGATCTTTACCCGGAGTAGAGCATAAACCTAAAAAAAATTAAGAAGGCCCATTTAGAAACAAGAAAATTACATCGTGATTTGGATCGGATCTCGATGAAACAATACATCAATGATAAGTTAGTTTGATAAGTTTAATGAATTCTTTATTCTATTTTATATATATTTATATATATTATATTGAAAGGTCAAATGGAAGGGTCAAAACTCATCTTTCTTGAAAAATGGAAGAAAAAGCCCCCTCGTTTTAGAAGGAACTTGCTATGAAAAATAAGAGGGCCGGAATCTACACATTGATTCTTTTTTTTGAACCGTATGCATCAAAAGGTGCATGTACGGTTCATGAGGGATACAATTTTATCCTAGTCAACCGACTTTATCGAGAAAGATTACTTTTTTTAGGCCAAGAGGTTGAGAGCGAGATCTCAAATCAACTTATTGGTCTTATGATATATCTCAGTATAGAAGACGAAAACAAAGATCTGTATTTTTTTATAAATTCTCCTGGCGGATGGGTACTACCCGGAATAGCTATTTATGATACTATGCAATTTGTGCCACCGGAAATACATACAATATGCCTGGGATTAGCCGCTTCAATGGGATCTTTTATCCTGGTCGGAGGAACAATTACCAAACGTCTAGCATTCCCTCACGCTTGGCGCCAATGAGTTTTTTATTTGCTAGAAAAAAGCAGACTATGCCTTCGCCATATGAAATTTGAATATTATGAATTTTAAGTAATAATAGCATGGCACTTCGAATTCGATATGAAAAAATTCTTTATTGTTTTTTTTTTTTCAAAACATTCGATTATGTATCGAAAGAGGAGTATGAGATAAAGGGCATTTCCGATCTTATCTATCGGGGGTCCGTTTCAGCGTCACAAACTTTTTGTTTTCACACCAGAAGGCTTTTAACAATCTTTATGTTATGAACAGGTACGAAAATAAAAAAGAATCTTATTTGTTTCTTATTTTATTTGATCGGATCAAAAAGAAACTTTGGGATTGCTGAATCATAGAGTAAATAAGTATATAACGTAACGGAGCCATCATAGTATTTTTTAACTCCTACGAAAGGAAGGGTGGTAATTGGATCATTTACCGATGGGGATCTGATAGATCCTACATTTTTTGATGACAGGTAAAAGTCAATTCCATTGTAAAGCCGTATGCAATTCGCAAAAGATGCCTGTACGGTTGTTCAATTCTATCTTTTTTTTTCGTGTTATTCTTTATGTCTTCCCGTCGACTCATCATACGAGATAGAGAAATCATTTATTGTGTTATATCTATTTATTATGTTATATCATCAGGGTAATGATCCATCAACCGGCTGCCGGTTTTTATGAGGCACAAGCGGGAGAATTTGTCATGGAAGCGGAAGAACTGCTGAAACTGCGCGAAATTATCACAAAGGTTTATGTACAAAGAACGGGCAAACCCTTATGGGTCGTATCCGAAGACCTGGAAAGGGATGTTTTTATGTCAGCAACAGAAGCCCAAACTCATGGAATTGTTGATCTTGTAGCGGTTCAATAAAAAAAGAAAGGATTTCGTGCCAATCCGTGATTTGAGATCTTCTTTCCGGGTTTCATTTTCATAAAATTAAATAAAATCGGGATAATTCATAATCATCCGGTTAGGATCGATCTAAACCAGTCCATTATGTATATGATTCAGCATGCCAACTATTAAACAACTTATTAGAAACACAAGACAGCCAATCAGAAATGTCACGAAATCCCCCGCTCTTCGGGGGTGTCCTCAGCGCCGAGGAACATGTACTAGGGTGTATGTGCGACTCGTTCAGATCATGGACTGGGACGAAAAACAACTTCTCCAGTATCAATGATTAGTACCAGTGAATAGAAAGTGAATAGAATTCCATTCACTATCTAAATAAATAAAAAAAAAAGATCTATCATATTCCCCTATATATGTATTGTGTATGAAATTTATGGTTTCCGTCGGTGCAAATACAATCGCCTAAATTTAAGGTGATAAGCAATTCCCCATTGGCAAAAGGGTTATCCATTAAGCGAGGAAAATCAGCAGAAAGATTAGGTTCCCGCTCTTGCAAGAACGGACTAACAGGGTCAGCTACTTAGCTAACCTTCATAATTAAATACCGTTACTGTATAGGTAGATCTCGTCGTGAAAGACCTATTACTGGATAATTCATGGGTAGAGCCAAAGAATGTGAACTGTACAAGTTACCAATAAGATTTATTAGAAGGAGCTCCGGTGTATAGAAAGGACCTCACCGTTTAAGAAGTGACCATAGAAACGATGGAACCCACTATTTCTTTATCCATATTTAATTTCAAATTGACTACTTAATTTAGTATGTTTTTGATACCTAGTCTAGTATCGATAGAATAAAATTTCTTATTTCGAGGTGAAATACATAGAAAAAAGAAAAAAATCGTGGTTGGGAAGGTTATAGTAGCAAAAGCCATTGGAATTTTTATTTTATACATTGGAAGAATCCGTTTTGTTATTAATAGATCAGGAAAGGGTACAAGGATAACTGAAAGAAAGGAAATCAATTAGTTATTCATCAAAGTTTCATTTATTCAATGACCAGAACTAGACGAGGATATATAGCTCGTAGACGTAGAGCAAAAATTCGTTTATTTACATCAAGCTTTCGAGGAGCCCATTCAAGACTTACTCGAACTATTATTCAACAGCGAATCAGAGCTTTGGTTTCGACTCATCGGGATAGAGATCGGCAAAAGAGAGATTTTCGTCGTTTGTGGATCACTCGGATAAATGCAGTAATCCACGAGAATAGGGCATCCTATAGTTATAGTAGATTAATACACGATCTGTACAAAAGCCAGTTACTTCTTAATCGTAAAATACTTGCGCAAATAGCTATATCCAATAGGAATTGTCTTTATATGATTTCCAATGAGATCAGAAAATAAAGAGATTGTAAAGAATTCGCCGGAATGATTTTATGATTGGAGTTCCCCGGAGAATGAACTCCGGGAAGGTAGATTATAAATTAGTATGAAAAATATGATAAAGTCGTCAAAATGAAGGAATATGTTCAATAAAAAAAGAGATTTCTTCTTCCCCGATTATTTTTGTTTCTTACAGCATAAGAATCAAATCTCGATTCTTAGATTTTTCGAACAAAACCTAAAATCCGCGTTTGAGTTGGAATTTTGATGCAATTGAAGAGTAAGCCTATTTATTTCTGGGTCTAAGACCAGTAGTTCTAGCGGTCGACTCGGATCTTTCAAATTGTTTCTCATTATTAAGAAAAGGTAACGAAGATAAAATACGAGCTTGTTTTATAGCAATAGTAATAAATCGTTGTTGTTTCAAAGTCAATCTATTGACTCGTCTAGATAATATTTTTCCTTGTTCACTAATAAATCGACTAATTAAACTCATGTTTCTATAATCAATTCGATCCCCCGATTGGATCGGGGGCAAACGCCTGCGAAAAGATCGCTTGGATTTAAGAAAAGGTCGCTTGGATTTATCCATGGTTTGTTTATTCCTTATCCCGAAAATCCTATTTCGTTCGAATTAAAAATGAATTAGAATTCAGAAATAGGATTTGGTTTATTTCTATTTATATATATTTATTTTATTTAAATATATGTTATATTTTAAATATATGTTATATATATAATACTATATTATTATTATTTTAGTATAGTATTTTTACTGTTCGTTGGAAGGGTGACACACAGGCCTTCGGTTCGATCTATTTTTTTATCTCCCCATGAATCGTATGTTTATAACAATAGGGACAGAATTTTCGCAATTCCAATCGATCGGGCGTATTGTGTCGATTTTTTTCAGTAATATATCTAGAAATGCCTGTTGATTCCTTATTAACACCGTCTCGTACACAACTAGTACATTCCAAAAGAACCTTTATTCGGGCATCTTTACTCTTGGCCATGAACCTCCTTTGTTTTTTTTTTTATTCATTCAAGTTTTCTATTTTCGATCCGCAGAAAGTTAGAAAAAAAATGGAAGTTACTAACTCAAAATCCAATTATGTTATGATACGAAAGATTTCGTTGTAATTAATAGAGTAATAGTAAATAAATAGAATAATAGTAAATAATAAGTAATACAATGATTTCTAACTCTATTTTAGAACTCTATTTCTAATCGGAGTACGTAATTTAATTTAAGGATCTTGTATGATACTCTTGCACTAGACCAATATTTACTTTTACGTTTTCCCTCTATTCTTAATTTAGTTCGAGTCTGAACCCGAGTTTCGCTGAGGTTAAATCCACTTTTATTCTTTCTCTTACTTTTCCTCCCTTATAAAATTTTAAAATAAAAAGGAGAAAAAAGGAGGGGGAAAAGGATTAGTCACAGATATTTGATTGTATCTCTAATATTCTTGACCCCTTCTCATGTTAATTAAAAAAAGGGAATGTCAACGCATCCGGGAATAAACGATTAATCTCTATCAATAGACCTGCTAAGGACCCGAACCATATAGTACTTAGTACCGGTGCCGTGGAAAGATATGTTTTTAGATCTCGCATTTTTAATCCTCCTTATTTATTGTAATACATAATGGTAATGCATATATGATTAGATGCATATGGACCACTTGTATTTGTACACAGAATTCCCAATTCAAATTGAAGTGAAGATTCGCTAGATAAGATCTTATTTTTCTTAAAACAGAAAAAGAAGTTTCTTTACTCCTGAGCATTCCCCAAAAATATTCATTTTTTTTTTTTTCATTTTTAGGGTGGGTTTCATATTTTATATCTATATAAGTATATAAGTCTTTTATTATTATATGTTAATATATAAGTTAATATATAATATGATAAAAAGAAG